CCTCTTTCGCCGTCAAAGTGCCTATGGTACCAGTTCATATTTGGTTACCTGAAGCTCATGTAGAGGCACCTACGGCAGGATCCGTCATCTTGGCAGGAATTCCTTTAAAATTTGGAACCCACGGGTTTTTAAGATTTTCAATACCCATGTTTCCCGAAGCGACACTTTGTTCTACTCCTTTCATTTATACTTTAAGCGCGATTGCTATAATATATACTTCCTTGACCACTTCAAGACAGATCGATCTAAAGAAGATCATTGCTTACTCCTCAGTAGCCCATATGAATCTGGTGACTATTGGTATGTTTAGTCGGGCGGCGGCCGTTAGGTCACCTATTTTGAGTTATGAACACACAAGGCCAAAACATGTGTGTCGGGCGTGCGACCCATCAACCTACTAGCAATGGGGGAGAAAACATAGCATGTCGCAACAAAAGCTTGATTCGAGGCGTCAGCAAAACACTGCCGTCTGTTCCCTTCAGTCCCTTAGCGCCCCGGGACGGGAGTGGGGGACGGCTCTACGCGCAGGCAACAGCAGCACCGGCTCCACGAAGTCTGAATCGAATCTTTCTGTTGGCTTTCCCAAATTCATTCGTAAATCAAAATCAAAGGGCTAGAAGCGAGCGCTTCTAGCTGCTTCGCCTGCTTCTTCTTATTATGGCGGCTATGTTGGCGTGGCGAAAATGAACGAAAAGCGAGATGAACGTGCTATTTTCAAATCGATTGATAGATTGATCTGTTCTGATAGATCTAAAGAGTAGAAATAGATAGAGAATAGAGAGGGAATCCATAATAAGGTCTTTGAGCCTATTTCTATCTATTGATGAGACAACTATCTATTCTTGATCCATCAGAAAGAAATCGATATGTATCTGATGGAGTCTTCTACATCGTACGTAGAGCGCCCAAGCGCTTTTTGGGCCAGCTCAGTTCTCTTATCCATCGGTCCAATGCACTGGGCTCATCTCATGGAGGGAAAAGCCAAAATGTAGTTGTCTTGTTGTTGTTCGCCGCCTCGACGCATTCCCTTCTCTCCCCGGCATCGTCCCACACAGAAAGAAAGAGCGCGGAGCCCCGGCCCGAGCCGTAGGTCCGCTAACGTAAAGCGAGGAGTTGAGCCTGAACTGGCGAACCGAAGTCACTTTCGGAACCATACTTCCTACAGCTAACATGTGCCCAGTCCTGCGGAAAGGCGCAAACGAACGTGAGCTGCTATACCGAATCCCCCGCTGGCCATCGGGGACCGAGTGGTAAGGCCATGATCTGCAGGGGAACGGATCACTCATTCTTCCATTGGGGACAGGTGCACGAACGACAACTCCAAACGTCACACATCCGCCGCCTACTTACCGTTTAGGTGGCACCAGCGAGATCCAGCTAAGGAAAAAGAGTGTCGCGGCTGCTCCACTCCGCCGCGGTCTCATGAACTTCACTTCGTTGCCTTCCCGCGCGCAAAGCGAATGGGCGCTGTGCTGTGGGTCAGTTTCGGGGCGGGGGGCGCAGAGATACCAGAAGAAATGATTCATTTGTTTGGATCGACGAGCTTTTTCAGCCCCAAAACTCAGAATCAATGGAATGTCTGTCCATAAACATCTATTCTATCTGTATATATAGGGGATCTCTCTATACATATCAAAGTCTTTTATGGCATTGATATGATCGCCTAGCTGTAGCCGCATATCAGCTGCGCTCAATATGCGGATTTCTGTTGGATCAGATCTTTTCTTTCGCTTTGACGGAAGCTTTTTGACCTAGCGAAAAGCACTTTCGCGCAAGCAAAGTAGAAGCTTTGCCAGAAGCAAGACGAGGAAGTGGAGCTGTCGTATAAGCGGTAGCTTCCCCCGACCGACTAAAATACAAGAGTCGCGGCCTACTTTGATTGCGAAGGGGTTTGGCAACAAGCAAACGGCTTTCTATCATAGTTACAAGGGTTCAAAACCTTAGTTCGCTGCTTTTCCCAGGGCCAGAGAAGGGCTTATACTGCTCGCCTTTGTTTGGTTTGATATATTCATTCAGTCAAAATACAAACTACAACAAAGTGGAAGTGGAAGGGCCGCTATAGAAGCTAGAACTTGCCTTATAAGTCGGCCTAACCAAAGCGTCACGACAACAAAAAATTATCCTTATGAATGGAATCTTAAGTAGGGGGCTTTGACCGCCCGCCTACCAATCAAAGAGGCAGAGAGTAAACGTAAGCTCACCCGTAAGCTCGAAGAGAGCTTCCCTTCATTCGCTTCGCGGGAGCCGCACAAGCACATAGCTGGAAGTCAGAGGGCCCATACTACCTGCCTAACCCTTCGCTCCGAGGGACCGTAGATCGGAAAGCACCCCATTTATCCAAAAGAGAAGGGAAGGGGCCTATGTATTTGCATGACCCCTGCGGATTTGACCCTATCCCGGAGCCAATCCCCTATTGGTCCTGCCACCACGCCGCAGAACGAGAGCTCGTGTGGAACCTTTTCTTTCTGGCGTAACAGCCGGTGGAACGTAACAAAAGATTACGGTCGCCTAACATTAACATAAGGGCGGGGGGTACGGTAAACTCGGCCAAAATATGACACCCGAAGGGCCCGAACGCACAATCCTATCCCATCCGAGTCCGAGTTTACCCCTTGCACTTCGGACAGCCGACCGTAGCATCATAAGGAGGACCCCCTTTCGAGGTAAAAAAAAAAAGGTACGGTACATATAAGATAAGAGGTTGGACTTTCTCAACGTGGTGTATAGCACGAAAAACCTTTCGATACAAGAAAGGGCCGTTCTCACATGAAAGAAGAGAAGAAAGGATTTCTTCTCTTCGTTCTCTTTCTCGAGAAGGAAAGAAAGAGGATGGGGGGAGGGGGGAATGGGGCCGGTGCCCTTCTTTTACGGCCGTCACTCCTATTTGTCAGCCGTGAGGAACTACCGGCTCGGTCGGTGGGAAAGGAAAGGCTTGGGCCTACCTATCCCGATAAGACCTCATAAAGGAACGGCGGGAGTGATAGGTTCCATATTGCCGAGCTGAAGGGCAAGACTTTTGTACGTGATCGTAGTATGTGACGTCGTCTCGTCCACGCTGCATTGAAGAGTACCTACGCACTAAGTTCCGGTTCACTGATAAGGAAGATAGAGTTGGGCGGGGGTCTACGATGTGATACTCAAGTATATGACCCGGGGAGATACATGCTAACTATGGGTAGGAAGCAGGAACCCTTATGTAAATAATTTCGGGGGGTTACAGATCTCTTATACTACCATCGATCAACAGAGCGGAACGACCAGAAAAATAAGTGATGTTAGAAAGCCGTATGATAGGTGGTAACTATCTTGTACGGTTCGGGGGGTAATCGGCGTACTCCGGGAGAAATCTTTCGCTCTATCGAACATACAGGGAATTGGAGGTAGCATTCTACCGATGTTAAGTCATGGACTGGTTCCTTCAGCCCTTTTTCTATGTGTTGGTGTTTTATATGACCGACATAAGACTCGACTTGTTAGATATTACGGAGGTTTAGTGAGCACCATGCCGAATCTCTCTACCATTTTCTTTTCTTTTACTTTGGCCAATATGAGTTCACCTGGTACTAGCAGCTTTATCGGGGAATTTCTCATCTTAGTAGGAGCTTTCCAAAGAAATAGCTTAGTAGCCACATTAGCAGCGCTTGGGATGATTTTAGGTGCGGCCTATTCCCTTTGGCTATATAATCGTGTGGTTTCTGGAAATTTAAAACCCGATTTCCTCCATAAATTCTCCGATTCAAATGGCAGAGAAGTTTCCATATTTATACCTTTTCTTGTTGGAGGGGCGACCGTCCGTTGAACTACCAAAGAAAAAGGGTAAACCTATGTGATCATGACATTGTAGGTGCTTGCGATGGGACGGATGCGACTTCCCTCAGTTGGTTTGGGTGGCATAGCCCGTTGCATAAGTCCCCCTTTTTTTGATTCATTTTTTGAGTCTTTAGGGAGCCAAAGCTTTACTTTACTAATAAAGGCTCGCGCAGGGGCGCTCACTTTTTTTTTTGCTAAGCCGTCTCTTTCTGGGTGGGACCGAGAGAAATAAAGGACAGAGGGCAACCATGCATGGTACTTCTCGACCCTGTCTCCGAGGGACAGTTGAACGAGCGACTCATGAATGCTGCCGGGTCGGACGAGCCAATAACTCGAACGCGTTCGGTCTGTTTTTTGAGCAAGAATCACAGCGTTACCTTACCTTCACCATGATACGGACTCCAAGTTCTTATGGCAGAGCACGAGGAGATTTATCATCAATATTCTAATGGGAATGGAAACCAGAAGCACGACCGAGGTCTTCGTAGTCTAAAATAATCAAACCATCAATAACAGTAATGTAAGCATGAGACTTTTTGGTAGTACCGGTGAACCAGATGGCCGCGGCGATGGAATCTGGGACGGAGGACTCGTAGTATCTCTCTAGATCCGGCAAAAGCGAAAGACCCCCTAGTTCCATTCGAATGAAGGCTGACTGCTGAGCCCACTCTGGCCCCGCGGGGCGGGCCCCCGTGGTTGCGAGCCGGAGCTGCCATAGCTTATGGCTAGAGCAATGGGAGGGGCCTCAGCAGAGAGAACAGAACAGAACCGTAAGGATAACGAGTGCTCCGCCCGTCAAGCGGGCGGCAGGAGCAGCAGGCAAGTACTTGGTAGGCCAACAGTCCAGTGGGCACTCGACGAAAGGGGGGCACACGGAGCAAGTACGAGAAATTGGCCCCGCTCCGCTTTATAAAAAGCAAGGACCCACTACGGGAGGTCAAACCCAGGACCTATGGAAGTCGGGGCTCGTCCCCGGTCAATATTGGATCAAACAAAACAAGCAATAGGGGCCCGTAGCACTGACCTCTTTTTTTATTGATTCAATATAATAGGGGAAAAGATCGTACAGTTCCCTACCGAGACAAGAGAAACTCTTAACAGATCCTCCGCGCGCTGGGCATACCTCTTCCGTGCGTCTTTCTCGTGGCAGGAACAGAACAACAGGGAAATACCCGGCCGACCTGCCCAGGGCTCGAGGGCGAGCTTTATTTAAGAGAGAATGGGGAGCGAATCGAAAGGCTTCCGTTTTCGTTCTTGGTTTGGTTCGGGCTCCTCTCGATCTTTTTCGTAGTAGGGAAGGGGGAAGGAGTCTAAATCTATGGACATTAATGAACCATCATTGATGGACGTTGCACATGACACGATCAATTCGACTCAGGGTCCGGCGCTAATAGAGGTTGCTTACTTTCCTAGTAGCGAAGGAAAAGGGCAGGGCTTTTTTCGTGGTAATAGTGGGCGGGTCTCCTTTCGAAGTAAAGGCCTTCGCATTCCTAATCCGCCCCACCAACCCCGGACGGCTTAGTTTGTCCCAGCTTGGTGAATCGCATCCCCGCGCAACGACATAGTTTGTGCGCCCTTTACCGTTCTCGCTCAGTGTTTGCAACGGCTGGGGAGGCAGTCGTAGAAGCGAAGTCTATCGCCACGCCAACCATCAAATACGAGATTGGGCCCCTTCTCAAAGATTTGATGGAATGGCCCACCCAATAGCGCTTATGTCATATGGGAACTCATGGCTGGAAACAATCCTTATGGTTTTGATATCCGGTAGGAATAATAAGAATCAAAGTCCAGGTAGGTTGGTGAGCCTAGTGATAGGAGACTATCTAGCTTGGTTCGGAGAGCACTTGTTGGGTTAAAGACTTTTTTTGTTGCTAAATGTTACAGCCTAAATGCTGAACTATTGACTCTACTCGTTCGGATGGGTGTTCACCCCAAAGTGTTCCCGGACTGCATGCATACATCCGTAAGTAACTTAGTGCAACATGGCAAATTTCATTGAGAGGAATCAGCAAAGAAAAGAAAAACGGGTCAACATCTTAATGTGTATTTGAGGTCCTCGGGCTGAGGAGTGTCCACATGAGTTCGTTGAGCTAGCTAGGTTAGACGGTAAAGAAGTCCCTCAAGCATTGAAGAAAGGAAGAAAGCCAGTAAACTACCTTACTAAACTGCTTTCTGACTCTCTCTAGCCAGTAAACTACCTCTCCTTCCAGTGTTTTTTCCTTTGTACCTCCACCTCTCTGAAGAGTCGATCCCGATTCTTGTACCGTCACGGGAGCGAGTAAGTATAGGATGTTGTGACGGAGGCTGAGAATGACGCAATGAGATGGTTGAGGTGGGACGATGGATGCAGCTTCAACCGGATAAGTCGACAACAAGAGGAAGGCTTGGTACGCTCTCATAAGTCGATGTAGATGATGACGGCGGCACCGTTGGAGAAGGCGCTGTTGGAGTTGGTGTAGCATCAGCTTCGACAGTAGAGGACGACTGTATGAGTAACAGGGAAGTAGCCGTCATTAAATTAAGGCATCATGAGAAGGGACCGTGGTTGAGGAAGCGGCGGGCTGAAGAGGAGAAATCGGAAGATGCACCTCACTTGGTCGAGCGGGAAGAGGTACTTTATTTAGTAACTCGACTGAAAGGAGAGGGTGAAGCTGGAGGCGGAGGCAAAGATGACACTGCAAAAGGAATTATTATCGCTTAGCGCTTGTGCTAAGGAATGGCCTCTATCCGGAGATTTAGCCCTAGCTGCACTACGCAAGGAACTACCCTTCGGGAACGGACTAAGACTAATAAGCCTAACAAGTCCTTCCTGCCCTCATGCGTCTTTATGAGAAAAATGCACTAGATCGCCCGCACTTTCCAACAAACTCCAGCTTCAAGTCCGGAAGAAGGAACTCTTTCTTTGAACCTTCGACTCGTGATTCTTACCAGAACATTAGGCAACTAATTTATCGAACTCTTGTCTCTCAAGCGCCGAGGGATAACTATTTGTTTGTCCGATATTATACGAGTTAAGGCACCAAAACCCCAGCTCGGTATTCTAAATCCTTCCTTACATAATTACGCCTCGTAACAAATGTTGATCCTGCTTCTTTGACTCTTTGCTTTGCTCCTTGCGCTTTCCTGCTTGCTTTCCAACTCGAACTACAGGGGTTCTATTGCCTACCACACCTTGGAGCCCTCCGGGGTTAGGCCAGGGGCGCTACATTAATGCTTCCACCACGACACTCGGATAACGAAGGAAAAGCCTTATAGGTCATTCTATTTCGGTGCATGGTCAGGGATAACAGAAGAAAGTGACACAGAGTCTGATTCATCAGGTCGATGTCGAAGGCAAAGATGTTGAAAAGGAGGACAGGGCTATGTGTGAAACCCTAAAGAGAATTTGATTCTGGAAAATGAGAACACAGCACAGAGCTACGAAGTCTTATAGAGAAGCTAAAGACAGACATCGAAATCAGCTAAGCTTCAGACAGACCTAGACACGCAGCTCAAGCTGATAAGGATGCTGAACTCAGGAACAAAAGAACTAGACAAGATTCTGAACAGTCAAATAAGAAGAGTGAGAAAGTAAGGTCTAGGATATCAAGGCGTCTCAAATACAGAATGTATTCGTCAAAGGAAAGCAGAAGGAGCAAGCATACGTATCAGAAAGAAAAGAAGGCCACGCTGTAATTACTGATTCTTACTGCTACGACTATTTTGACAGATTGGATGCGCTCTACGGTTGACGTAATCAAGCATGGATCAAAAGGACAGATCTATATGGGGCTCACAGCAGTGTGCTAAACACCTACAGACGGAGATACAACAGAGATGCAGAAAACCTGATTACAGAACTCAAGCTGTAGTGAAGTCTGAGTGCGCGAGTGATTTTTCGAGATGAAGGAGAACTCAAATGCATGTGACAGGAGTGTGCTAAGATGAGAGTATTCCCTGTTTGATAGTGGCTGTTCCAGACATTGTTGGGAAATTTACCCAATATTATTTCGTGTGATGAAGATGGGAATTAGACAATAGGAATGCAAGAAAACTCTTTTTATATTAGGAAAGGGAATCGACAACACCTAGGTCGTCTGACCAGTTGACACAGGGATAGATAAGCTTTCTTCCCTTTCTCCTAATCTCTTAGGATCTCCCGCTTGGTCCGCTTTGGGTGGTAAAGATACCGTTTTCCTTTACTAGTACACGCACCCGAGATGTAACCAAAGGATCTGTCCGATTCTCCTTAATCCAATTGCATTTCTGATACTTGGGAGATATCCGAACTTTCACCTTAAAGCCCTTCGAAACGTGCGGACTACTGACTTAGTCTGGAAATGCCGTAGTTGAAAGTCAAGTAAGGGATCTCCCCCTCACTTTGAGCTTTCGACCTATGTTTTACCGGTGTGCTCAATTGATTTGCTAGGGAAGTCCATTGGTGCGCTAATTAATAGGGCAAGCGAGTAGTAGGGCTAAAGGATCTCAACGGGGCAATAGCTGGGCTAGAGACATTCATCGTCCTACCGAGGATACCATAGATGGCTAGTGACAAGGCTTAGCATTTGGATAGACGTAGGCCTGTTCGATATTTCTTCATTCCCGATAGATCCATCTGTTGGAACATCCGTGATCCATAATCCCTCCGAAAAGAAGTATCCTTTTATGTGCTTGACTTATCAACCGAAAGTGTGGAGGAAGGAAAACTCAAATTGCTACGCTAGGGCTGCTTCACTAGTAGAAGATTCAAAGGATTGCCAAAGAGTGAACTAATGTGCTGCACAAGCTCTGCTCAAGATTTCTAATTATGAAACTGGAACCCCCAAAAAGAGAAAAGAAGAGAGCCAGTCCCGTAGAAGGAGTGTGCTTATGCAAAAGAAGTGGGATCTTGCTTCGCTAGAGAAAACTTCATTGCGAGAATTTAGGTTGGATAATAAAATAGTGAGAAGGGATTCGATCCTGGAGCTTCGCTAGTAAAAGATGCTATGCTTGAGCCGATCTGGTTGGTGACGAAGAATCGTAGCTTGCAAGCAGAGGAAGAGACTCAAACTTGGGACTTCGGGGTGTGCTGAGCAGAAGCACAATCCGGTGATAATTAGCCAGTGTGCTAAAGAAGAAGCAGCACAATTCAAAAGAAAAGAGAACTCAACTCCATACTTACTTAGGAATCTAGCTCCACATACTAGCTAAGAGGTCTTACATATTACCGAGCCTAAAGAGAGTTCAGTCTAAAGCTGGCAGAGCTTTAGCCAGACCTAGCGAAGAAAAGTCAATCTTCAAGCTTGCTTCGCTATAACGAGGATTTGCTAGTCAACCAACTTACCCCAGGAACAACCAACCGAGCATTTGCCGCCCAACTATTATTGCATGCGTGTACGCGTGTTTGTTTAGAAGCTTCCGTCAACTCCTCTGTGTTACTTCACAGTTCTCTGTCTATTGCTCACTTAATCAAGGAAGAAGCCTTATCTATCTTCTATCTTATCTTACTCCTAGCGAAGCAACTCTTCACTTGCTCCGTTTGAGGATTCTGTAGCTGACTTCACCTATATTTATCGCCGAAAAGACGCTTTGACCCTATGGACTGAGTTCTCTTCTTGCTTTGACTGGACGAGTAACTTGTGAAGCACCACCCCTGCTTTGAAGCACAACTCACTCGTTCGGAAAACAGACCAGGGGTGTGCTAATTAGTGTGCTTGCACTAGCCAACCTGCTTCACCGGAATAGCATTATTCACTGCTAGCGAAGCAAGTTCTGGACCTCCTGTCGAACCAAAGAGAATAGCTGCCGATCACTTACTTTATTTGTTTATTCCAGACAAATAAAAGAATTAGAGAAGCAGACTCGACAACCACAGCCTGTGCTGTTAACTATATATCTCAGGAGCTTTTTTCAATAGCACTAAAGCTAACAACCAATACAGATTATATAGTGGAGCAGCACCCCCAAGCACAGACTTAGGAGAGTAGCCGTTCACTTCCTTCTAGTAGTGTGCTTGACCCAATAGAACCAGTTTACCTTACGAGACTTAGGAGACTCTGCCTCAGCCTGAGCACTACCCCTCTTAGCAACCTTAATCTTATTACCACCACGAAATGCCTCAGCGGCTGCCACAGCAAGGAATGCGAATAGTAACCCTTCTCATACTCCTGCTGAGGTTGATCAGACGGAGATTTGACAAATGCATCTCCACACCTTGATCTGGCACATACAACCTCCTAGCTGATAGATGCGAGGCTCCTTCTATCCCAAAGATAAAACCAGGTTCCAAACTTGCTGAAAGGTTGGCGACCACGCTTCCTCTGAAACAAAATCAATACGATGTCCATGTGCCGAACAGGAGACTTCCAGACTCTTATAGGTCATCTTTTGTTGGTAATAGAGAACCTGTTGTAACCACAGAGAATGTAGGGAGCTGCCATCTGCGGAGTACACGCTGTAGTGCTGTGCTGAAAGGAATATCTTGCTAGGTTGAGTCAACAGCAGCCTCTTCAGCCGATAGAACTGGAAATACCAGAAACTTATTGATCAACATCTGTGCTGCGGAGAACTTGTACTCAACCCAGACCTCTTTCTTTACTTAGTCAGCATCTCGTGCACAAATGGAGTAATAGTAAAGACAGTGGGCTCCATCTTACTGTTGACGATGATTGGTTCATCAGAGTCTGGATCATCAACATACCTTTGCTTGATAAGCTCTCGATCAAAAAAGAAAGTCAAATCGATCGGAAGCATCCGTTGGCTATTGGATCGGAGGAGTCTTGCCAACAAGGGTCTTTGGACCAGAAACTGAGTGTGTTACAGAGATGATGACTTCTTCTTTGCAACACAGCACAAAGATAAGACAAGGACAACAGACAGCAGCAAGGAAAAGACGGCGTATAACTAGAAATCAGCCAGTATCCTCTTGGAAAAAAGCAGGAGTGCCGGATAGCACATCTGAGGAATCGTCTTTTTTTGATACTCGGCAAAGGAAGATTGAGAAGCTGATGATGAATCAACTGAAGCTGCCCTACTTGCAGCACACCCTGTCATTAGAGAATCTATTCTTCCAGTACAAGAGAGAAATTCGTTTAGGTGTTACTTCATCCCTCATCTGTAGGAAGCAATAAACCATTCGAGTGACTGGTTCGCTTTGATCAGATTTACTGAAATATGTTTTCCTGATTTTAGAGAAGTGGGCTGCTTTCGGTCTTTGGTTGATGGTGTTTTCAGCCTGAGTCCTGATCTATGAGTACATACCAAGGCTAGCCTGGACTCTTTCTTTCACTCGAAGAAGGAGACCTATCCTGTAAGCTTCGGTTGATGGAGATATAAATTGAATCGTGCCTCTTCTTTGCTTTTAGTGATGCTGTAGATATACCTAATATGTGCTCCTGCCCTAGAAGGTTCCCATCGCTTCGATAAGTGTGCCAAGGCATTCTTTCAAGTAAAGATTCTTCAACCTGGTATCTCCTAAAGAAGTCAGAAATCGAATGAAAGGTCTCTCGCAACAGAAATGTTGTATGCATAACAGCTTTGAAAGCCATTCACCTTCAGGCGAATAAATCTTTCTTAGCGGAACCATTCGATAGATATCTTAAATCAACTATGTGACCTCTTAGACGTTGGTATTCATACTGCATCTTATCTAGAGTTCGCGGGCCTGGCCTATTCCATAGCTCAGCCTTTTCTTTTCCAACTGGGCGGATCCTCCTCTGATAGCTGAGTGGGTCCCAGACTTCTGCACAATGTTTGTAGAAGGTACAAAAGCCCTATGGCTTTTCTGGCCAATATGGACCTGGCGACGTAGTTGTTGTATCTAACTCTATTAGGGATCTGGATTGGAATGGGTTGTGATGGGGATTGCTATCACCAGTGGTTGCTAAGGCGTAAAGAAAGATCCATAGGATCTTCCTTTTGATTACAGCCTATAGCCGATTTCTTTCAGTCCTTTGCTCCAAAAGGGATGAAGTACGAGCGGGGAAGATGGTTAGACCCCCTGGGAAGAAGCCAGAGAAAGTACCTCTACAGTGTCCGTCAGTACCTCTTCTCACTTGCGAGGAGAGGACCCCGAGGCACTCCGTAGACAGAAGACTCGGAAGCTCCTTCAACTACATACTTCTCGCTGTGCTCTATCACTAAGTACCTATCGAAACAGAACTATACTTATCCTTTTCGTCGCCACGTACCTGTTTGACTCGGAAATGGGTAAGTACGATGTACCGGTAGGAGCAGAAGAAAAGATTTCTCTTCTGGGTTCCCTCCTGGCCGATTGATCCGATGAGATTCAGGAAGAAAGACCTCTATGGTTGTTTAACGACGAAGTCAGACCTCGTCTATTTGTGAATGAGAGTTCATTCGCTATTTTATAACTATTGGATCTCCTACTCGGGCTTTTTTTTAATAACCTTTGAACCCCGAGGAACCCTAACCTAAAGTGACTTGCCCGTTCATTCTGATGAAATCACTTATCTCTTTGCTTTAGAATGGAGGCTCGCTATCCCGATTCTGAAGTGCAGGCGGGATAAACTAATCAGAGCGAGGACCTCCTTTGAATGACTCAGCTCTATGCCTTTGTCTTGGAGCAAGAAGAGCAGCTCACTGCCGACCTTCAGTTCGGTCCGAACTACTTGCTAACTCACTCTCCTCTCTCTGATACGTACTCCTACAGAGTGACTGTACTGGTCTATTCACCTTCTCAGAGGAGGAGCGCCTTGGGCAGCAAGAGCAGG